GGTGGCAGTTCTAATTGGTCAATAAAAATCGATTTAAATGCTATTTCTTTTTTCTTTTTTATGACTTTAGCTAATTTATCATGAAAAGTAAAAGGGGATAAAGGAACCATGGGTTGATTGCTCTCTAAATGTGAGTTTTCTCCTTCCATATGTAAAAAGGGTATAAATAACTCAATCAAATTCCGCGAGGCTTCATGAAGTGCTTCTTTCGGAGTTAAACTTCCGTTTGTCCATATTTCGAGAAAAAGTATCTCCTGTTTTTGATTTCCATTCCCATAAGAATGAATACTATGATTTGCATTTCGAACAGGCATGAATATAGCATCTATAGGATAACTTCCATCTTGAGAGTTATGTGGCGTTTTGATAAGATATCCACGATTTCTTTCGATTTCTAATCCAATACACAAGTTGATTGATTCCGTCAGACTAGCTATATGTTGTGTATTATCAATGATTTCTACATACGGTGGTAAGGCAATATCTTTAGCCGTTACATATCCAGGACCTCTAACACAAATAGATGCGTCACAAGTTCCATATAAATTACTTTTTAATACAATTTCTTTTAAATTCATTAAAATTTCATGGACTGATTCTTGAATACCCACTATGGTAGAATATTCATGTGACACTTTCTCAAATTTTACGCGTGTGATACATGTTCCTTCTATTTCTCCAAGCAAAGTTCTTCGCAGCGCAATTCCTATTGTGTCGGCTTGACCTTTCATAAGCGGAGACAGAACAAAGCGCCCATAATAAAGACGTTTACTGTCTTTTCTTGATTCAACACACTTCCACTGGCGTGTCCGAGTAGATACTGCTATTTTCTCTCGAACCATAGTAATATTAATTGATCATTGAATCATTTATTTCTCTTGTTTTTCTTGACAGTCCTTTAACGTACATTTCTATATTCGTCTTTTTTTGGGGGGTCTACATCCATTATGTGGCATAGGGGTTACATCCCGTATAAAAGTTAATAGTATACCACTTCTGCGAATAGCTCGCAGTGCTGCGTCTCTTCCGAGACCAGGACCCTTTATCATGACTTCTGCTCGTTGCATACCTTGATCGACTACTGTACGAATAGCATTTCCTGCTGCGGTTTGAGCAGCAAAGGGCGTCCCTCTTTTTGTCCCCTTGAATCCACAAGTACCGGCAGAGGACCAAGAAACCACCCGTCCCCGTACATCTGTAATAGTGATAATGGTATTATTGAAACTGGCTTGAACATGGATAACTCCTTTTGGTATTCTACGCACATTCCTACGTGACCCTATACGTCCATTTCTACGTGAACCGATTCGTGGTATAGCTTTTGCCATATTTTATCATTTCATAAATATAAGTCAGAGATCTATGGATATATCCATTTCATGTTACAAAGGATTCCTTATTTATTATCAGTTTCTTTAGCGAGTCTGATTATCCCTGTCTTTGTTTATGTTTCGGATTGGAACAAATTACTATAAGTCGTCCCCTCCTACGGATCAATCGACACTTTTCACATATTTTACGGACAGAAGCTCTTATTTTCATACTTGTCATTCCTTATTTTAAATTTGAATCAACTTCAGAATCTACTTCTTTGAAGACAGCAGTTTCTTGATAATTTTTCATATTGATTCCCTTATTTCACGATAAGGGGTGTTCAAACCATATAATTTTTCGAATCCTTGTTGCGGAGTCGAAAAATTATATGCCCCCAGGTTGAATCATAACGACTTACTTCAGCTTTGACTCTATTTAGTTTTTTACAATTTCAAAGAATCAAATTTTGAATAGATTTTGTGTATGAGAAAGATTACCATATAGAACACAAAATTTCTCCACCAATTCCTTGTAGTCTAGCCTCTCGGTCGGTCATTATACCTCGAGAAGTGGATAGAATTACAATTCCCATCCCGCCTAAAATTCTAGGAATCCGTTGACAGTTAGAATAGATTCGTAGACCCGGTCGGCTAATTCGGTTTAAATTGAAAAGGTTTCTATAGGGCTTTTTTCCAGTCCTTTGGTGTCTCAGCGTTAAAACCAAAAAAATTTTATGCTTTTCGCGTTGTTTTCTCATATTTTCGATAAAACCTTCTCGTAAAAGTATTTTTACGAGATTTTCGGTACTATTAGTCGATGTTATTCGAACCACTCTCTTTTGATCCATATAAGCATTTCGTATCGAGGTTAATATCTCAGCAATAGTGTCTCTACTCATTATGCCTAAAAATTTTATTAACTCATTATTTGATATAATCAACATGCTTTTTTGTTTATGAATAATTTAAGGTATATGCGTGAGATACAATCTATCTCTTAATCTATTTTCTTTTTCAAATAACCTACTCTAAAAATAATTTTATAATACCTCAGGAGCTAAGGAAACTATTTTAGTAAAATTTAGTTTTCTTAATTCGCGGGCGATTGCACCAAAAATTCGAGTTCCTCTTGGATTTCCTTCCTGATCAATAACAACTGCAGCATTGTCATCATATTGTATTATCATACCGTTGTCCCGTTTCAGTTCTTTACAAGTACGTACAATTACAGCTCTGACAACTTCTGATCTTTCTAGGGGCATATTTGGTACTGCGTCTTTGATCACAGCAATAATAATGTCACCAATATGAGCATATTGACGATTACTAGCACCTATGATTCGAATACACATCAACTCTCGGGCCCCGCTGTTATCGGCTACATTTAAAAGGGTCTGAGGTTGAATCATACGATTTTAAAATTTTTTTCAATGCAAAGGACAAAAAAAAAGAAATATTTTTTGTCTAAAAAGAAAAAATTTTAAATTTTTCATAATGAAGAACCTTTTTGTTAGTTGTTCTTTTTATACTTTATCCCGAAATAATGAATTGAGTTCGTATAGGCATTTTGGACGCTGCTACTGAAATTGCTCGTCTAGCTATATTTTCTGTTACTCCATTCATTTCATAAAGTATTCGACCTGGTTTAACAACAGCTACCCAATATTCGGGCGATCCTTTACCCGAACCCATACGTGTTTCTGCGGGTCTTATTGTAACTGGTTTGTCTGGAAATATTCGTACCCATATTTTTCCACCACGACGTACATTTCGTGTCATTGCTCGTCGACCTGCTTCTATTTGTCTGGATGTGATCCAAGCAGGTTCAATCGCTTGAAGAGCATATTTACCGAAACAAATACGATTCCCCCTATAAGAAATTCCCTTCGTTCTTCCTCTATGTTGTTTACGGAATCTGGTTCTTTTTGGGTTATAGTTGATGTTTGTTTGTGAATTCCATCTCTACTACAGAACTAGACGTGAGAATTTCTTCTCATCTGGCTCCTCGCGAATAAAAGGATTCAAAAAAAGAAAATTTTCGCGGGCGGATATTCACTCTTTTGTTTAATTTGTTTAATTTTTAGACTTTTTTGCACTTTCGAAGAATAGATCAATTCATCTGGGCTTCATTCCGCCATCCCGACCAGTGAATCAGTAAGATTTCCTTTTCCATAGAATCTTTTGCATTCACAGCTTCCATCGTTCCCATCGCTTCTTACTTAATGCTTAGGTCTTAATTTTACAACGGAGCTCGTCATGAAAGTTGTTCTTGAGTCAATTTTCTAAGTCTTTATTGGCTCGAAGCTCTTGATTTTTTTGTTTTGCTCTAGGAAGAATAAGAGTCATTTACTTAAGATGAATCTTGATCCATGCTATATTACACTGCCCTTATATAATTTATAAAATGACTTATCGACCTTACATTACTGGAATTCTATATCATTATCATTTTTTTCTCTCATCCTTCCGTTTATCTACATTTTTCTTCTATCTTTTTTTTCAAAGCTTTTTTCAGAAACAAAAAAGATTTCAGTCGCTACAAAGGTATGATCATTATATTACATTTTGGCTGATTTTTTAAATTGAGATAATGCGAAGTGATGAGGTGGTTAGTATTTATCTACTTATTTATTCATACTGGGGAGCTGGGATAATCGTGTTTAATCCTAATTTAATCTTAACCCTAAAAAACCAACGAGTCACACACTAAGCATAGCAATTTTATCAAAAGGTCAGTCAAATTTTTATTCAACCCTATAAGAATTAAAAGAATTTATTGGTGGTTTTGAAAAAAATAAAAAGAATGGAGGGTTTTCATTTTTAAAAGTAAGATTTTAGTATTCCTTGTCGATAAATATCCAAATTTTTATCCCCAACACACCATAGATAGTTCGAGCACTATAGGAACAATAATCAATTTTAGCTCCAATGGTTTGTAGGGGAACTCTGCCTTCTCGGATCCATTCAACGCGTGCAATCTCTTTTCCATCAATCCGACCTGAAATTTGAATTTGAATACCTTTTGTATCTGCTTGTTCGGTTAATTCAATAGCCTTTTTCATTGCCTTTCGAAATGAAACCCTATTTTTTAATTGTTCGGCTAGAAATTCTGCAAGAATAGTGGGATTTCCATAAGGTTTTGAAATTTTTTTGATAACAACGTTAAGTTTACGATTCATACAATTCAATTCTTTTTCTAGGGTTGTCTGTAATTCTTCGACTCCTCGTGATCTACTTTCTAATAATAGCTTTGGGAATCCCATAAAGATTATGACCTGGATCAGATCGATTCTTTTTTGAATCTCTATACGTGCAATTCCCTCTATCGCAGAGGATATTCTCGTATTCTTTTGTACATAATTCTTGATGCAGTCTCTTATTTTTTGATCCTCTTGTAAATGCTCTAAATAATTTTTGTGTTGTGCAAACCAAACAGAATGGTGACTTTGATTTGTACCAAGTCTGAAACCTAGTGGATTTATTTTTTGTCCCATATTCCCTCACTACTATACATATTATGATAGCCTATAGTTGTATGTTTATTTTTCCATCTCAATTTTTTTACGCTTCTTAACGAACCTACTTCTCTATATTCATTATCGAAAGATATATCTTTCATTACAATACTTATATGACAGGTAGATTTTTTTACCGGATAACTACGACCCCGCGCCCTAGGTTTTAATT